GCGGATATAACTTAGGGGTTAAAGTTGCAGATTGTGGCTCTGAAAACACGGGTTCGAATCCCGTTATTCGCCGAAATGTAAATCTCACTGCGAGCTCTTAAAACTTTGTTTTAAATGTTTTAAACAAAAAGGATTTAAAAGAATATCTTTTTTTCCGGCGAACTCGAGAAGATAGAAGATCACGGTTTTCTGGCAATTCGACTTTTTTGGGACTTGAAAAGGCGACCCGACAGTTTTATCGGACAGTAACATTAATGACAATCAGTGTGTCCAAGACCCGGTTCTGTGCGAATCTTCAAGCGGTTCGCGCTGAGAAAACCAGCCAAGAATCCTATGACTTTTCTGTGAATCTTTAATTGCGTATTTCCCAATTGCACATGTTACATGGTAAGACACGGGAGAGTACTCGTGCCCATTGGGACTTGTTGAGCCCGACTAGTTCACCGGCCTTTACCGGAATTTGACGTCTTTATCTTCAAGATGAGGATAGAAAGTAGTTTTTTGTCATGAACTAAGCAATCCGCTTCTTTTCTCGACTAGCGATCATATAACGGCATCATCCAAAGGATGATTTTGGATCACTACGGAATTGTTGCCAAAGAATCGGATTTGTTCAACCAGGAACAAAAAACATGCGCCGGGTAAAAACATAAAACCAAGAAGTTGTTGAAATACCGATGTTTCTAAAGTAGTCGCTTCCATATCCATATGATTGAAAACAAGGGATCCGTTTTGTCCATATAATAAAACTAAATTTTGGGCTGGAAGTAATTGCGACCATTTCATTGTAATCAGCGTATTTGGTGTTTCAGTCAAGTACAAGATACAAGTAGGACCGTCCCGGTTTGGCTTTTTCTTTAAGTTTTTTTTCTCTAAGTTCGGTTTAAATAAAGTTTTACCTTTAATGGTACACAATATATTCTTGATTTGTCGCCATTGTCGGCTTGTCAAGCCACTACAATGGAATAAAAGAATATGATTCTCTTGGTGGGCCCGAAGGGCACTTAGGGAGAGGGCTTTTTTTCGTAGAAATTGCATAAATAAGGCCATTTTTTTTCGGAACTTCGGAACCGCGATTAGAACAGTGAGTGCCAAATGTGATATTGGGCAGATCAAACCTAGGTCGAAGCGTTCCAAATAACAGCTGTCCGGTTAATAAACGCCTAAGCTTGCAATCTGAACCAATCTGAACTTTTAATAAAAAAGGGTTGACAACGAAAAAACAGTTCGTATGTTCGTATGAGGGGGAGAAATCTACCTACGTGGAGTCATAACGAAGTCAGATTTAATCTTATAATTACGACATACGGGTACGAGGAGCCTGATGGGAAATTATTTGGTTCGCCTCGAATGAAGAAACCGGAATTCGTCTTTCGAGGATCCTCTATCCGACGTACTGACCCAATCGGAGGCGGGCGAGTCAACAAGACCCAGGACAAGACGGTCCCTTCACGATATGGACGCCTGTTTAAGGATACGGGAACCGAAGGATAACACAGGAAAGAACCGAAAAGAGTAAAGCATTTAGAAGTCGGAGCATTGGAACCTGTTCCCGTGGAATTGGCTAGACAAGGATCGGGTCCAATCTTCAATGCGTATTAATTGCGGTACCTAGGATGTCGAGTACTTTCAAGGACTACTTTCTCGGTCATTTCCGATATAGAATTATCGAGTATCGAAACATCTTAAGAGCCAGAATGAAGAATGAAGATTGTATCATTAAGCCAGTGCTTAAGAGGCCCAGAGCTCAGTGTTTTTTCTGTACTTCAGAGAAAACACCCTGGTTTCATTGAGCTCTGAACGGGTAAAGGACGTAACCGAAACTTCTAAACCAGTCTTCGCTGGTTTATTTATATATGATTTTAAATATTTTTAAGTGAAATTACTGAACATTCCCTCTCCTACCCTTTTTTTGATCTTTTATTGAGAGACGCGTCCAAATCCGTTACTTTGTTCTCGTTTTACCTTCTCTAATGCGCCACGAGTGGCGAGTGGCGAGTGGCGAGTGGCGAGTGGCGAGAACTATGCTGAAGTGTGCTTTTGTCTTTGGAGTATAGCCAAGTGGTAAGGCATCGGCCTTTGATGCCGAGAAACAAAGGTTCGAATCCTTTTACTCCAGGAATCAAGGAGGCCTATTTGCTGCAAATTGGACCAGACCACTTGCTAAATTAAATGCTTATAAACCTAGATCTGCTTCTGTGTTCATTTTAATTAAATCGTGAATAGCTTCTAGAAAAGGGCATTTCAACTGAATATGTCCCGTTACGGATTGCATTTGTCTAGAGCCCCAGGAAAGCGAATACCGATGATCTCTTCTCTTATGTAAATATACCGTTATACCGGGGTCTTGGGTAAAACAAAATCCATACTCGCAATACTATGGGCAAAATCTGGTCGTAGATTTCCAAGTATCATGATCAGATACACATGAATTGGTATTTTAGGTTTCGACTCTTCGAGCTCATCCACTTAATTAAAGAAATTTAATAATCCAATCTGTAGAAGTGAGCTTACGGAAAGGACTAAGCAAGCCTCCCAACGAAGCCATAATGAACCCTATCCAAATACGGAAAATAAAAGGGAGCTTAATTACTGTCGTATACCAGCCTGTTTCAAAACTTCCAGTTCCGATCAAAGCATATAGATCCGTAAAGAGATTGGTATCTATAGCCACTTTGGTAATGCTCGTTTCTTGATTCGAAAAATAGAATCTTTTTTCTGGGAACATAGTCAACCAATGTGAAAAAGAATTCTGTTCGAGAACCCGCGTACCCATTTCTGGCCCGCTACGCGCCTTCGCAACAAATTCTCCCGGAGACGACCCAGTGATCCATGCAATGGGTTTATAAATGATTAAATTACCACAAATGGAGTGAAAAGTGGGCCCATGTAATTGATCAATACCTCGCGAAGTGCTACGAACCTTCCCTATATGTAGTTCGGAACCCAAAGGTGTTTTCCCTGTAAATTGTATCTTTCTTGCGTTGGACAGAATTACACCCATAATAAAGATGCAAACTCCTCCATGTGAAATCTTCATATTAACGGGAGGAGGAGCTTTTCGAAAAGTGACCAGTCTACTCGGTAAGGCGCGAACAAGAAAACTATTCTTACTTCTCAGTGACGAAATAAGCTTGCGTCTTCTCTGCTTGTGAAAAACCAAAAAGAGATACAATTTGTGCCTCGCCGCTAACCGCCTATGAAATTTAAATAAAAAGAACGTCGTACGAAAGAGGAGGGAACAAAGCACACCACAGAAAGATTCTAAATATGAAAAGTCTCCCATGAATTTTATAATAAAAAACAAGGGCAGGGCGACACTTGTTTCACTTAGGGTCCCGGACAGTCCGCTTCTGTCGGACACAAAAGCGGACTGTCCGAAGAAAAGGGGAAAAAGAAACTGATTTTGACGAAATAAATCCAGAAAAAAAGGATTGAAAAAACCTGGATAATAAGGTTGTTTCATCAAAAAGGGATTTAAAGGAAAGGGATTTTTGTGAGCTTCTCGGAAGTTGGGTCTTATCGAAACTATCCTTTTTGCTTCCAGAGGAGAGCGCATGAGCCCGAACCTTTGTATGAGAACTGAAACAAGTAATAAAGATGTAGAAATAGGTATTATAGTACCATTATAAAAAGGAGCACCTGTGGAAACATCTCTACTTACCAACCATTGAAATAGTACGGGTGCTGCTGTGCCACGAAGCACAACCAAAAAAATAAGAAAAAAGGAAAAATTCTGTGGTTGGACCATCTGCTCTATTCGTTATTCGTTTTGATTATTTCGCTCCGGGATCGAATTCAACGGCTTACGCAGCTTTCGCTGATACAACGTGGAATATTCTGAAGGTCTCGAGGCTTACTGTGACAAGCGCTTGTCACAATAAGCTTTATTGAATTCTATCTACAATTGCTTCTTTATTGTCTACAATTCTGTGACCTTCCGCATTAAACAGAGAGCTTCTTTCTACGATTGAATCTGGTTCACAGGTTTTCTGATCTACCTCATCTTGTGAAATGAAAAAAGAAATAAAAGATATGCTGGTGGTAATGGAGGAAAAACACCATAAAAAGATTCCTCGTGTAGAATCTGTAGCAAAACTATGAACGGAAGCTAGCAATCCAGAACGCACGGAAAAAGTTCCTGAAATACAACATAAAAAAGTAACCATATTGAGAAACGAGGTCCAATCATTCAATTTAGGTAAAATGACTGAATGAATACAAGCCGTAGCTAATACCCAAGGCATGAAAGAAGCATTTTCTACGGGATCCCAGAACCACCAGCCGCCCCAGCCTAATTCATGATAAGCCCACCAACTTCCTAGCGATATGCCTACCGTTGAAAAGCACCAACATGTCAAGATCCAAATTTGAATTTGTTTCCACACCGTATTCGCGCTGCGGCGGGTCCAATGAAACATATTTGTTTTTTTACTCCGCTTATTAAACTTATCCCTATGGGCCCTATAGCTATAGGGAGTTCTCGTGTGAAATCCCGGAAAAGGACCCAATTTCAAACGCCTTGATAGACATAAGCAAAAGCCAATAGCACTTGCGACGTATCCCGCATAAATGCAAGGAGGATGTATAGCTGATATAGGATCTTGTGAAACAGGATTTGATTCCGCAAGTGATTTAGTACGAACGAATGAAATTCGAACAAAAGGATTGGAACTTGCTAATAAAGAAATAGAAAAAAATAAAGCAATGCCTTTATAAATTTGCTGATCCAAAAGAATAAGCGAAACTCGCTGGTCGAGACGACCTCCTTCGCCAGAATAAATATTGTTTTCTGCGCCCTTGCTGGGAGCAAAAAGGAATCCGTAAAAACTTGGGATCCAACACCATAATAACGGACTACCTTCATGATTAGACCAGGTTCCTGATATTTTATGAAACAAAGGCGCATTAGCATTTGGGTTGGTAAATACGTTGTAATTGGAAAAGTCGGAAGAAATATAGCGAAACAAAATACCAGAGAAAGACATAGTGAACAAAAAAAAATATAGTGAAACAGCGGAAGGAAGGCGCAGCTCGCTAGTTAACGCAACAATACTCAGTACTAAAAAATAATGGCCCAATTCCGGTGACGTAACATTATAAACTTTGCTAATTATGCTGGAGAATACGGAGAATTTCGTACTACACGTCCCGGGAAAGAAACACAGCGCTTCCATCATTCCAATGGGCCCCAAAAGTAAAGTGCGGAAACTTTCCCTCGGCTACACATGTTTCTTCTTTCTTCCAGCGGACGTCCATGGGCAGTTACCGTATTTATGAATTCGGGGTATTCAGTGTATGTAACATAAGACGGATTCAAGGTCCACAAAACTTTGCCTGGTCCCCGTCAAATGTGTTTCACTGCCCCATCGACTGGCGTTTTCAAGGTCTGATTCCGAAGGGGGAAATAAATGACGCGGTTTCTTTCATTTCAGAGCATTGGCTTTTTCGCTGGAAATACAAAGATAGAATTATTCGACGTGTTTCCGAAATAAACAAAATCCCAGTTAAAAAGAAAAAGCTAGCAAAGATTAAAAAGATTGGAATGAGCATAGAAATATGTATTGAAGTACCGAATTGGCTAATGCTTGAAGGTTGATGCAATGTATTCCACCGGTTGACAGAAAACTTAATTATTGGTATATTGATTGGCCCTATACATATAGAAATAGAAGCAACATCCGCAGGAAACTCTTGAAAACGCAGTGCACCCGGGTGAATAAAAAACGAGATTAATACAGGGGTTGAACGAGCATCCCGTACCCGAAAGGTCCCCCACATAGGTTTTCCCCAAAAACCCCCGGTGACTAGGGTTGTAAACGTAAACAAAGCACCTATTTTGGCACCGGTTTTGGAAAATAACTGAAAAAGGGGATGTTTTGTTAATGAGAATAACACACTGCTAATAGCCATTGCAATATGAATGAGTGAACTCATCCAAGCTGCAGGAACATGCACATGAATAATGCGATAATTTTCACCTTGTTGAAAATCGGATGGTGCTACCCAAATACTTGAATAAATAGCTATCGCTGTTAGAAACCGACAAAATCCAATGATAATTTGCGCGTAGCGGGAAGAGCACATAAAAGGACGTAACGGGACATAATACATATTTCTGGCTTCTTTTGTCAAAACAAGAGGACTCGGGGACTGCCGAAAAAGCTTCTTTTCTTCATGTCCACGTGGGGTAAAGCCCTTCTTCATGAAGATTAGTGCTCCTCGGCTTTTGTAAAGCCGGAAATGAAAGCCCTCCGGTCTCCCGGTCACCCCGAAACACGTTTTTTCATAACCTGGAAACTCTTTCCTGTGCCAGTTATTCGTTTTTTGGACCTTTATCCAGGTTGCAAGTATTTTTTCGAAATCCAGCCTTCCATGGAAAAACATGGGAGTCGCCTTGGGAAAAGGTCGAACAGGGTTGCGAAGAAAAATGCTTTGCACGTTACTGGACCAAGTCCTCCATTGCCGGGAAATGCTTTGAAGGATACTTACAAGTCAAACACTGTTGCGATTTACTTATTGTTGCAAATGTATTCGGTACACCTCTTCCGGATTTCCGGAGAAATCGTTTTGCTAGTATTCGACTTGAAGTAATTGAGACCAGAATGGGATAAAGAAATAGAAACAGAAGTAAATATCCCATTAATGAAATAACATGGAACCATTCCGTTTCAATAGTACAAAAAACGATTAAGGGCAATAAAGTGGGTAAGGTTGTTGGATTTTGCAAGCTGTTCCAACCATTGGATGTGATTCCAAGAGCCAAACGGGAATGAATACCACACATAAGAGTAAATATCTGGCTTCCTATAATAATGGTGAACCAATTAATTTTGGATTGATCAAATTGGTACAGAAGTTGTAACGCAGGAAAACTACGGGAAACACCACTTATTTGAAGAACCCAGTGACCATACAATTTAGAAAGTGGGATTTTTTGCAAACAATAACCGCTTAAATAATACAATTCGAGTGTACCGTCTTCAAAATCATTTTGAAAAAAACGTTCAGGAAGAAAGGCAAACAACGAACAAATCCGAATTAAACCTAAATGGAAATGACATAATAAATCTTTATAAAAGCCTATCATTAAGGGCATGGCTACGATATACAACAAAGATGAAGAAAAAGTCGTTATTAGTGTAGATGAATTGAGTAGAATATGTTGATAAAACAGTTTCAGAAAGATGATTCTGCACGTGCGAACATCGGGAATTGAAGTTCTTTTTTATTCGGGATTACGCGAATCAGGGCGAACGCGTTTTCTCATACTCCGGCTGAGTCTCCTTAGTTAGCCCGGAGTCCATTCTCCAAATTTAGGTTCTTTTTTGCCACTAGAAAATGCGGATTTATTAACCTTATTCATTCGGCTTCGGCCTTATTCATTCGGCTTCGGCCTTATTCATTCGGCTTCGGCCTTATTCATTCGGCTTCGGCCTTATTCATTCGGCCTTTTCGAATGACTGTTTTCGTAATCAAATTACGGAATAGATATACAAACTTTATAGAATCATCATTCACTGGAACGGGATAAGTTATTAATTTATGTAATCTGTTTGGAATATTGGAATCTACCAAAGCTACAATAGGTATTTGTAATTGATTAGCTTCAAGTATAGCCATGGAATTTCGATTTGCATTTATTATTACTGAACAATCTGGAATATTGTGTGTCACGATTCCTTCAAAACATTTTTGCATCTTTCTAAAACGTGGAAAATAATCGAAAGGCGAAAAAGCGTCGGGATGTGCAGAGAAATCTTGAAAGTGTTTTTGTACTCTTTTCATATGTTTCCAATTGGTCAAAAACCCCCCAATCCATTTATGATTGATATAGCTCTGATTGGTTTTTTTTGCCATTTGTTGAATTATTCCATTATATTCCAGATTGGTATTTACCGATGATGAATGGCCTTTTGCACTAATGATAGATCCAATCGAATTACAAGCCCTTCGTAAACAAATAAGTGTTTTTTCTAAATCAATAATAGCCATTTCATTTCTAAATCCATATAAATATCCTTGAAAATCAGAAGTTGGTATCCGATGGCCCAGATATGCGTTTGTACTCGGTAATTTTTGAATAACCAACGAATTAGAATTGCACATAGTTCCTTTTCTCTTTTTCTCTCTAATTTTGTTTAGATAGCTCAGGTGGTTAGAGCAAAGGACTGAAAATCCTTGTGTCAGTGGTTCGAATCCACTTCTAAACACGAGGCTCCCCCCGGTATAGTTACAACGCTTCTGGTTAAGCATGAGTTAGCCATTTCTCATTAAACGCTCACTGCCGTACACGGCAGTTCAAGAAACTGGCGACGAAAGCGAGCAGTTACCCAGAGTATACTTTGTATACTTTCCAGTGCGGAGTCTTGTCGATAAAAGTCAAGTATGGGAGCCCGAATAGCGAGACCGGTTATTCGAAGAAATAATTGGTGAAGCGACAACAGGGTACCATTCTTTCTCAGAACCCCATTGAGAATTACTCAGTAACGCTCACGGAATCCATAGCATAAAGACACTCCATATATCGTATTTCATGATTCCACTGGATAACTTATAAACTATTGGGGTCATAATTCCATCTGTTCGAGGCTTGTATCTCAGTAAAGAACTCATAATATTTCCCTGTTTTCGGCTACCTTTACAATACTGGAACAGGGCGCATATTCAGAGAGATATTAGATTGTTGAAAGGCTAAGGACGGATTCGAACCATCTTTATAGGATTTGCAATCCAATACATTACCCTTATGTTACTTAGCCCATTTCAAGAACTGTAAAAGATTGTCAAAAACTGTAACTGTCGAGAGTTATAGGTGTCACAACTGGTTGTGACTCTTAGGCACTTTAAACATGACTTTTATCAAGAGAATTTCATTTTCTAAGAAATGGATAACTCAGATAACTTAAATATTTTGTGGCTTATAATCTTATAGTCGTCATGGGGTGTATCGATCTTATCTAAAGTAATGGGACCGTTTTTCAGCTCTCTCGTAAGAGAATTTAAAGCCAGAGAAGTCCATAGCACTCGCGGTACGCGGTACAAGCCCCGGAAATCGGAAACAAGCGATACAAAACGTCCCCGGGTATAACTATGTCATACCCTATAGAGTCAATACTCTGTAAACATGTTTCTTATTCTGTAATTGGTTATCTTTTCGCGTTTGAGCATCCGATTTAGGATGAGCAAAGCCTCTCTTGAATATCGAAATTAGGTCACGGCATGTCTTTGACTAATCGAAATGACGAACTTTCACGTTTTCACTTTGGGGCCATTGTATTGATGAGACATTTTTATCTACAAAAAATTGGATTTTTCAAGTGCCAAGAGGGGAATATGTCGAGCTCCACGAAGAGACCCTTTCTGACAGAAATCGGGTAACCGCTTGCAGGGGTTTTTTTAAATCGGGTTCGTTCTTACAGAATAAGTTTGGCTGCATTTTGTTGAGCCATGAATGGTCATTGTTCTGACAAAAACAAAAGTAAAAAACGGTTATGCTAGAAGGTGCAAAATTAATTGGAGCAGGAGCAGCGACCATTGCTTTAGCGGGAGCTGCTGCAGGTACTGGAAACGTTTTTAGTGTGCGCCTCGCCGGAGCGCGTTTGGATCAGGAGCGGTTAACTCGCGCCACGGCCTTAGCCCTAACCTGTAGCGGGAACAGACCGCAGGGAACCATAGCATGGGTTTTGGCCGAGTTTCGTCGCACGGTGTTCACGAGTGCTTCAGAGTCAAGCGTTACTCCCTCCAACGAAGGAGGCCCGGGAGGCAATAAGGGCCAACTAAACCCTTTGTGCAAACCCTACGGGGGAAACTGCAGGAAGCAGGAAAAGTATAACCACCTAAACGACGAGCAAACAACCAAACGTGAAAGCGAGGGATCACCCCAATGGAAGATATGGAAGATATGGACCCCGAAAAGGTTAGCACCGTTAGCACCGTTAGCACCTAGGTGCCAGCAAAAGGACCGAGGTATATCAAATGTAATGGGTGACAGATCAGTCATAAGTACTCCGAGGACACTCACTGGGCAAACAAGCGTATACGATGCCCGTAATGTGAAAGACTCTGAGGGAAGGACTGTAGATGGTAATGGCGCGGAAAATAAAACTGTGGATTTGGCCCGCAGGCACGTGCGAAGGGCAGAAAAAGCTAAAGCTGATGAAATAGAAATATTTGGGAAAAAACCGGCTAATCTAGTAAAGGCCAATATTTACAATAAAGGTGAGTCTAGACCGGTGACTCCGCTCGGTCTCATTGTATATGAAGACATTTACAATATAGACAACCTTAGGGCTGGCTACAAAAGGCTAGGAATCGGTAGAACTGCGGACATGACCGACAAGGCCCTTGAAAAACTATCCAAAGAGTTGAGGAGGCAGGCATATGCCCCAAAACCGGCCAAACGGATAATGATTCCTAAACCAGATGGCGGTAGTAGGCCCCTTTCTATTGCTTCGACGGTTGACAAAGTTGTGCAATCCACTTCAAAAGGACTGGTGGAACCGCACTTCGAGTCGCTTTTTAGAGACTCAAGCCACGGGTTCCGCCCTGGGAGAAGCTGTCACAAAGCCCTCCGAGACCTCCGTTACTCGTGGACGGCACTGACTTGGCTTGTACAAATTGATATTAAGAAAGACTTTGACAAGATTCATCACGACCTGCTTATCAAGGAGATGGGATCAGTACCGCGATCTAAAGCACTACAGGATCTTATGCGAAAGCTACTTAACGCGGGATACATAGATGTATATAACCTTACGGATCGAAGAACGCAATACAGAGGGCGTTCTTCGCTTCGCTCTATAATATCCCCGCTTCGTGCCAATATCTTCCTACATAAGTTGGATTGTTACGTCGAAGACATACTCATACCCAAATACGGCCCGTCGGAATATAAGATTTCAAAAGAGTATACAGGGCAGGCCATCAGAAACGTCAAACACCTAGAGTGGATAAACCGCGACGAGCTTTTAGTACAAAAATATGAAAATTTCTTTTTTTTCCGAGTAGTTTCCCCTTTGGGCCGACTTCTAGAAATGGCTGAGAAAGAAGGATTAAAAAGACTTAAGTACCTACGGTACGCGGATAACACAATTTCAGGTGTTATAGGCACCAAACAAGATGCCCCAGATATTCTAAAAGCCGTGCAAAACTTCCTGCAGGAAGAACTGGAGTTGGACATAAACGAACAGAGAAGTCAAATCTTACACGCAAAGTCCGAGATGGCCGAATACTTAGGCGCATTAGTAAATTACGGCACCCGAGTGGAAGGTAAGGAAATCTTAAGGATAAGCACTGATGACAAGGTATTCGACCAAACTCGGTTAAGATCATCTCGTCCACAACTAATAGCTCCCATAAAGGACTTAATAACTAAAGCCTTGGAACTTGGATACGCGAGAAGAAACGCCAAGGGCTTAGCTCGAGCAACCTCCAATCCACGATTGGCTTCCTCAGGGGACAAACACATTGTTACCCACTTCTCATCGGTGATACGCGGCATTGTCAACCACTATTCATTCGTGAACAAGCGCTCTTCCCTGTGGAGAGTTGTGTCCATCTATAAAAAGTCCTGCGCGCTAACCTTGGCCAGAAAACACGGCTTACGGTCAGCCAAGGCTGCTTCGCTCAAGTTTGGTCCGAACCTGCGGATCACAGAAAAAGGCAAGGTTGCGTCACTATACTACCTCTCTAAAAACTACAGGAAAGTTCCACGACGCTACAAGTAGGTTCAGTCAGGTTACTATACTCGAGGAACCATATGGAGTCAGGTGATGCCGATCTGTATATCTTAAGGCCTCTAGCACTTCCAGCCTAGGCGTCTTAGAAAAACTTTCACTGGTGGGGACTTCTGAAAACGGTCTCTTCTCTCTCTTGATTTGGTAGCCAAATCGAGAGAGAAGTCTATAAATGCCATTACTCAGTTGTCCGGCTGAAGAATGGGAATTGCCATGGACGAGCCACATGCAGGGAAACTTGCACGTGTGGTTCTGACCGGGGGAAGAACCCTATCGGTATTCTTCGATTCATTCTGTTGCGCGAAATCCATCATTGGCTAAGCAATTATTTGGTTATGCTATTTCAGGTTTTGCTCTAACTGAAGCTATTGCTTCGTTTGCCTCAATGATGGCATCTCCAATATCATTCGTCCTTCAATGTGCAATTCTTTTTGATTCCCTAAAACGAGCCTCCACGGCTCGAACGAAGTTCGTTCGAGCCCTAAGTTTAGTATTAAAAAACGTAGTATTAAATTGTTGCAAGGAAATTTTAGAACACCCCCAGGGGAGGTTTGTAGAACCTTTCCCGCAACCACCCTCATTTTTTGCAATGATTTCCCAGGGTAACGGATAGCACTCAGAAGATCTCGGAGTTCTCTTAAACGGCATTTGCTTCGCAGGGCTTATAGTTTAATTGGTTCAAACGCACCGCTCATAACGGTGATATTGTGGGTTCGAGTCCTACTAAGCCTAGATCTTGGGCGTATGACGGCGTCTTTTGTAACTTTACTTTTTTGAAATCGGGGAGACAAGCATAAATGCAGTTCTCGGGATTGCCTCTTTACACAATAGTTTCCACTAGTGGAAACTATTGTGTTAATGTGAAGTAGCGCACTTCCCGAGAACATTCAGAGAACCCTTTTCTGGAATTGGTACTGACAAGAGCTGTGACCTCTCTCCACGCAGTGGAGAGTGGAGAGTGGAGAGTGGAGAGTGGAGAGTGGAGAATAGATTCGCTTATTTCACAAAATCTTAATTTCGTCCCGGAATCGCAACACTATAGCGAAACGCTTTTGTTTAAAGAACCTGTGGACAGGGTTTCCAAGTAAATTGTCATAATCAAGAAAAGAATAGGAGATTCTTCTCCGGGTGTATAGCTCAGTTGGTAGAGCAATAGGCTTTTAACTTAAAGGTCGCAGGTTCGAGTCCTGCTATACCCAATGAACTCAGCTTAAGGCTGCAATTAGCCATTTCAAAAACTGATACCCTGCGTAATGGCAGAAACGCGTAACTCTTGCACCGCTTCCAGTTCTTCTCTTCGGACTGTCTCTGAGAAATCGCGTCGTTTATTCTTCGCGTCTTCGCGAGCACTGCTCGCGTGGCTAAGCCTTTCCGGATTTTAAAGAGCGGATATGATGGAATTGGTAGACATGCCAGGTTTAGGTTCTGGTGACCAGTTCGTGGGGGTTCGAGTCCCTCTATCCGTAATCCGTACGATTTGGAAAATAGGCCGTTTCCACAGGCCCTGGGACACTTGTCAGACTTCGGTAACTTTGGGGAAATTCTAAATCTTGAATGCTTTCGCCAAAGGTCCTGATTAAGGTCCTGATGAACGGAAGGAATCTCAAAACACCTATTTCCGGCTTTTTGATGAGGGGGGGTTATTAAAGGATACGGATGGAGAGGGATTCGAACCCCCGGTATTCATTAATACTTCGGTTTTCAAGACCGACTCTTTCAACCGCTCAGACATCCATCCTTTTCGTAAGTAATCAGCACCAATTGATGATCCTGGGAAACCTGTTCGTATTAAAGACTTAAAAGACTTAAAAGACTTAAAAGACTTATTCGTAAATTGAGAATACACAAAAGGGCTCCGAACGCTTTGCCAGCCCCAGGGCTTGTGATCGCCGAGGAACAACCCCCTTATAATGTAATTAATGCGCCGTTGAATCGGTTCTTTGGCCAGTCGTCGCAGTTTTCTTTCCCCCGTCTTTCCGATCCCGTTTATTTTATGATACTTAATTCCTGAAACAAGTCCTGGTCTCTTGTTGATTCTCAACGAGCCCCGTTTGTTTCGCGAATCAAGTTAAGTTCATGACACCCGGATTTTCATTTTCCAATTCGCGGATGCGGATTTTCATTTCCAATTCGCGGATGCGGATTTTCCAATTCGCGGATGCGGATTTTCCAATTCGCGGATGCGGATATAGATTAAGGGTAAATTATCTGCCTTCCAAGCAGAGGATATGGGTTCGATTCCCGTTATCCGCAATGGCTAAAAAAAACGAATTAAACTTCATATGTTTGCATCAAAATTTAAAGTTTGTCGCCAAATTTTGGAAAATGTTTGGCAGACCGAAAAACTTACTCTAAAACAAAAATTACTTATTTCGGAGCTTCGGAAAAACAAGAAAAAACAATCTGACTTTTCCATACAATTACGAACTATGAGAAAGTTGTCCCTTTTTCATGGAAATTCACCAATAAAAAAGATGCAAAAGGCTAAAACACACACTTATATAGATAAAAAAAACAGTTTGCTATTCAATATAGAAAAAAGATTGGACGTTATTCCGGTTCGTCTTAATTCTTGTTCAACTATGTTTCAAGCGAGGCAACTAATAAGTCATCAAAATATTTGTGTCAATTATAAAAAGGTCAATATTCCTGGTTTTCAAGTATCCAACGGTGATCTTATATCTATTCAAGAAAATTCTTTAGCTTTTTTCGAATCAAACATAAGACGAAATTTACGAACTAACCGAATAGGGGGGAGCGGAATGAAACCTAATCATTTAGAAGTCAATCATAAAACACTAAAAGCTGTGGTATTATACGAACCTCAACAAATACGATTTCCTTATAAAATAGATCTAGACCTTCTTGTTTCTTGAAACGCGAAAGAATTAATCCTGGGGATCAGATATATCGCCTTGTACAGCTCACGGAATCCCGGTCTCAGATATCCGGATTAATGCGAGACAAAGGAAAGGGATACCAATAATGCAATGGCTTTTCCAGATCTCCGCGTTATTATTGACTGGTATCGTATGACTTCATTCTTATATGCTTTTGTATATTCCATGAAATACTGACGCAAATTGCCGGGGCGCTTTTCTGAGCCACAAAAAGATTCCGACTTACCAAATTATGGGGATTATGGATGGGGACGGACCCCACAGGAAAGAGAGGAAATACATTCCGGTTAAAACATTAGAGATTCTATAGAATCAGATGAGGCCTGTATCCTGTAGGGTGCACTAAGCGCAAAGTTTATAAGTTTTCGGTCTCGTTTAATAAAACTTCTTGGTTTCTATAAATCTATATAAGTAGATGTAGTCTTTTTGACCCAGGGAATGAATTTTAAGGATGGGTCAGAGAGCATCTGCTGAGACCCAATCAGCTTGTTAAGGCATCCATGACGCGTAATCTTTGATTCTCTAACATGTCTGAAAGTATTTGCTTATTCAAATGCATTAAGAAGTTAGCCAAATGCTTAGAGCGGTGAGGTCTCGACGTGTTAAAATTAGGAGTTTAGGAGTAAAGACTGATCTGTGTTCACATGTAACTGATTCCGTTGTCCTCTCAGTATCTTACTGTCTTGGGGAGTAATTAACAGACAGTTGGAGTAATTAACAGTTGGAGGAATATCTGCTATGCTTCGAATCCTGAAACGGAAAGTTTTCGTTTTTAGAATATTGGCTGAGATCGGATTGACATGTAGCCGTGGTTAGCGTATTTATCACTTTTGAATCCATTTGAACCTGGGTATTAAAGATGTTTCTTTCGGGTTTCTTTCGGGGAAGTGGACTCCAGTGAAAACAAATACCTCGGGAATACGCTAGCACCGCTAGCTTCAGAAGACCCAATGAGCATGTCAAATCTTTTTCGTTTCAACGGCAAGACGCATTTGTTAAATCGAATTTTACTACAGGTTCTTCAGGTGAGGCATTCTTTGTATATTCGAATACATGGATTTACTACGTGATCTTCTTCGGAATCTCAGCCGAAGAGACCGTTATCGTTGATTCGAAATGTAACCGACAAGTTATATCGGGATTATTTCTCAGTACGAGGATATTAAAGCAAATTGCAAAAACAAAGAAAAGATTTGAGTAAACACGTCAAGTGAATAGATCCGCTTATGTTTATAAAATAGTTAAAGTCGGGAAATAGTTAAGGTTATATAGCAAAAAGTATACTGTATACTGTATACTGTATATTATTCATATATGAAAAAGTCATAAAGGGATAGATAAAAAAAAGGCTGGTGTTTCGTGAAACTTCTAGAGCTTACTTAGCCGTTTGCACTTGACCATATTCTGAATTATACTTAATTAAGCGTGAATCACGATTCATGCCTTACCTTAGTGCTTTTCTCGAAAGGGTAGTCAAAGAGCCCAGGGAAGTCTTAACATGGGAACTGGGCCTTTGATGAAGCATCATATAAAATGTATGAAATTTTGAATTGGGCATTGATACGGATACGCAAGATTATTGTATAGGTTCAAATCCTATTTATGCGTAAAAATCATACTAAAAAAAAAGAGTTTGATCCTGGCTCAGAATGAACGCTAGCGATATGCTTAACACATGCAAGTCGAACGTTGCTTTCGTTGTTACGTGTTGGAAGGTCGCGGAGAAAACCTTTCTCTGCTCAGTAATGGGTGAGCGGCCTCTGATCGTGAGAACCGTTGAAAACAAAGTGGCGAACGGGCGAGTAATATGTGGGAATCTGCCAAACAGTTTGGGCCAAATCCCGAATAAACGAAAGCTAAAAGGCGCTGTTTGATGAGCCCACAAAGCATCAGGTAGTTGGTTAGGTAAAGGCTGACCAAGCCAACGACGCTTAGCGGGTCTGTTAGGACGATCCGCCGCACTGGGACTGAGACACGGCCCAGACTCCCACGGGAGGCTGCAGTGGGGAATCTTGGACAATGGGCGAAAGCCTGATCCAGCAATATGGCGTGAGTGAAGAAGGGCAATGCAGCTTGTAAAGCTCTTTCGTCGAGTATGCGATTATGACAAGACTCGAAGAAGAAGCCCCGGCTAACTCCGTGCCAGCAGCCGCGGTAAGACGGGGGGGGCAAGTGTTATTCGGAATGACTAGGCGTAAAGGGCACGTAGGCGGTGAATCCAGTTGGAAGTGAAGGTCGCCAGCTCAACTGGCGGAATGCTTTCAAAACCAATTTACTAGAGTAAGGCATAGAGGAAAGCGGAATTTCGTGTGTAGCGATAAAATGCAAAAATATACGAAGGAACGCCAAAAGCGAAGGCAGCTTTCTGGTTCTTTAACCGACGCTAAAGTGCGAAAGCATGGGGAGCAAACAGGATTAGATACCCTGGTAGTCCATGCTGTAAACGATGAGTGTTCGTTCTTGGTCTACTGATATCGCACTCTTAGTGTCTGAAGCGCTTCTTAATGCGCAATTACTGCAAAGGTGTGACTCGATTGTTTTCTTCAAGTTCCAACAATCGTGAAAAATATGTGATCAGGGGCTGAGCTAACGCGTTAAACACTCCGCCTGGGGAGTACGGTCGCAAGGCTGAAACTCAAAGGAATTGACGGGGGCCTGCACAAGCGGTGGAGCATGTGGTTTAATTCGATTCAACGCGCAAAACCTTACCAGCCCTTGACATATGAAGTGTGCTTGTCCTTAACGGGATGGTACGGAAATTCATACAGGTGTTGCATGGCTGTCGTCAGCTCGTGTCTTGAGACGTTGGGTTAAGTCCTATAACGAGCGCAACCCTCGTTTTGTGTTGCTAAGACATGCTCTGATTCAATCCTGGCGAAAATGGATAGTTTTTGCAAACATTTGCAAACTCGAATCCGAACTACACATTTTGTAATTAATACGGTACTGACGAAGCTCTCAGAGCATTGTAGTTGTACACTTCAAAATGATTGACACTGCCATGTGCTGCACTCACAAAAAACTGCCAGTGATATACTGGAGGAAGGTGGGGATGACGTCAAGTCCGCATGGCCCTTATGGGCTGGGCTACACACGTGCTACAATGGCAATTACAATTGGAAGCAATGCTGTAAGGCGGAGCGAATCCAGAAAGATTGCCTAAGTTCGGATTGTTCTCTGCAACTCGAGAACATGAAGTTGGAATCGCTAGTAATCGCGGATCAGCATGCCGCGGTGAATAAGTACTCGGGCCCTGTACAAACTGCCCGTCAAACCATGGGAATTGGTTTCGCCCGAAGCAGCCGACCAAGGATCACCCATTACTCTACTCGCCACGCCGTTGTTGAGTGTGCACCAGAGAGAGGCATTGGTGATCTTATGTGGGAGACCAAGGTTGGGCCATTGACTGAGGTTAAGTCGTAACAAGGTAGCCGCAGGGGAACCTGTGGCTGGATTGACTCCTTTGTGAAGAGAAGAAAAAATGTCAAAGCTTTCGATTCTCGAAATTATAAAAGATAAATTCGGGTGCCTTATCGCTACGAAATGAAACTTTTTCGAGTGCGCTATTATAAATGATTTTAGAAACAAAACAGGTGCTTATTTATTCGTTACGAAATCTCCCAAGGTAAACAACTGACAAGTAAAGGCTCCGTTCGACATGGAATTATAGAATTTGTAGGTGTCCAGCCCACGATATTACAAATTGAAGGTCCCTGTCTGAAATATGTGCCCGGACACGACTTGTAATTCATCTTACTACTGAGCTTTTCCANTCCAGTATTTCTCTTTGTTTAGAAATGGGCAGTAGTGTTTCTCGAGTGTCCGAATTCGTGCTCCAGAAAACTGTTCTCCGTTTTAAGTGTTTTCTGGTCAAACGCGGATAAGCGGATAAAATGACGCCGGTCTCCGGGACAGTCAAGAGCACTCTTCTATGGTTTCCAGCGACCGACGACCGTCGGAATAGTTTAGTAGGGTAGAACAGCGGGATCATAATTCGCACACGGGGGTTCAAATCCCTCTTCCGATAGAATTTCCGGGCACTTATTAAGATGTGAAAACACCCGATCCCATTTCGACCTCGATATGTGAAATCGTCTTAGACCATATGTACTGATTCATCAATTTCGGGAGACATGGTCCACGCCCGGGCATCTGTTATACGAAATTGGCTTCTAATCCACCTATGGCTCTATTAGGGAACGAAGAACCATGTTTAATGCGGTCGAAACAATCATTTGTTTTTACAGGGCTTTACCCAAGTCTCGGGTGTTCGCGGGATAGAGTAATTGGTAACTCGTCATCATAGAACGTTAAATGTGGGTTCGAATCCGACTCCCGCCAAAGGCGCCACCATTCTGTCGCTTCTTATTTTTCATACGTTTTTTTTACATTCGGATATTGAGCAGCTTTACTGGGCTTCTCATTGGTTTCTTTCCAGGGGAGTTTCTTCGCGATAGCCAGGTTCTCTCTTCTCGCCTAGGCTAATGTTGTGGGTTCAATTCCTACCGTATCAAGAATGCATTGGATGGATGCCTAGGCATTGAGAGGGATGGACGCTTTCAAAGGCGAAACGCCATGGGGAGATATCGTCTGTGATCCATGGGTCTCCAATCGGGAAACCGTATGCGGAAGCGCATTACTGCGCCTCGTTACAATTAACTTAGCGAACTGAAACATCTAAGTAGCTAAAGGAAAGGAAATCAACCGAGACTCCGTTAGTAGCGGCGAGCGAAAGCGGATTGGGCTTCTCTATTCAAAATTT